CATGGTATACCTTAGTATAGAGGATGATACCAAGGATTTGTATTTGTTTATAAACTCTCCCGGCGGATGGGTAATACCCGGAATAGCGATTTATGATACTATGCAATTTGTGCCACCAGATATACATACGATATGCATGGGATTAGCCGCTTCAATGGGATCCTTTCTCCTGGTAGGAGGAGAAATTACCAAACGTCTAGCATTCCCTCACGCTTGGCGCCAATGAGTTTTTTATTTGAAAGAAAGAAGAAGACTATGCCTTCGCCATATGGAATATGAATAATAAGTAATAATAGCATGGCACTTCGAATTCGATATGAGCAAACCCTTATTTTATTGCTTTTTCATAACATGAGATTATGTATCGAGAGAGTAGTATGAGATAAAGGATATTTCCGATTTGATCTTATCTATCGGGGGTCCATTTCAGCGTCACAAACTTTTTTGTTTTCATACCAGAAGTCTCTTAACAATTTAAGAATATTTAGAGTACGAAAAATAAAAACAAGATCATTTTTCCTTATTTTTATTTGATCGGATCAAAAAAAAAAGAAACTTTGGGATTGCTGAATCACAGACGAGAAAAATATATTAAAGTAACGGAACCATCATAGTATTTTTTAACTCCTCTGAAAGGAAGGGTGGTAAATGGATCATCTAACGATCTGGGTCTGATAGATCCCATTTTATTTATCTCTTTCTTCGATGGAAGAGAAAAGTAAATTCCATTGTAGAGCCGTATGCAATGCGCAAAAGATGCCTGTACGGTTGTTCAATTCTATCTTTTTTTCTTCTTGTTATTCTTTATCTCTTCCCTTCGCCCCAGCATGCGAGATAGAGGAACCATCTATTATGTTATATCATCAGGGTAATGATCCATCAACCTGCTAGTTCTTTTTATGAGGCACAAACAGGAGAATTTATCTTGGAAGCGGAAGAACTACTGAAACTCCGCGAAACCGTCACAAGGGTTTATGTACAAAGAACGGGCAACCCCTTATGGGTTGTATCAGAAGACATGGAAAGGGATGTTTTTATGTCAGCAATCGAAGCCCAAGCTCATGGAATTGTTGATCTTGTAGCGGTCGAAAATAGCGGGGATTTAACGTAAATCCGTGATTTCATTTCTATTCGAACCATAACATAATTCGAATGAACCGTGATTTGATATTTTCTTACCGGGGTAAAATATTATATTAAATGAATTCATAATCATCCGGTTAGGATCGATCTAAACCAGACCATTCTGTATACGATTCAGCATGCCAACTATTAAACAACTTATTAGAAACACAAGACAGCCAATCAGAAATGTCACGAAATCCCCCGCTCTTCGGGGATGTCCTCAGCGTCGAGGAACATGTACTAGGGTGTATGTGCGACTCGTTCAGATAATGAGCTGGAACAAAAGTAAAGTAGACAATTTTTCCAGTATCAATAACCAGTACCAATGAATAGAATATAGAATAGAAGAACTCCATTCACTATCTAAAAATAAAAAGATCTATCGTATACCTCTATTATGGATCAAATTTATGGTTTCCATTGGTGCAACCCCAATCACCTCAATTTGAGATGAGAAGCAATTCCCCAGTGGTAGCAAAAGATTATCCATTAAGCGGGGGAATAGTGAAATATTATTTAAGAAGCAGAAAGATTATGCTCCCACTCTTGCAAGAATGGACTAATAGGGTCAGCTACATAGCCAACTTTCATAATTAAATACCGTTACTGTATGGGTAGATCTCATTGTGAAAAGACCTATTACTAGATAATTCATGGGTAGAGCCAAAGGGTGTGAACTGTACAAGTTACCAATAACATTGATTAAATGAGAGAAGGGGCTCCGGTGTATAGAAAGGACCTCGCCGTTTAAGAAGTAACCATAGAAACGATGGAACCCACTATTTATTTATACATTTACTATTTTTTAGTATTTTTTTTTTTGACACCTAGTATCAATACCATTTTGTATTTCAACGGGAAATGTCTAGACAAAATAAAAAAATCGTGGTTGGGAAGGTCATAGTAGCAAAAGCCATTGGAATTTTTATTTTATACATCGGAAGAATCAGTTTTGTTATTAATAGAATGGGAAGGTGAAAAAAAAGAATAACTGAAAGAAAAGAAATCAATTAGTTATTCATCAAAGTTTAATTTTATTCAATGACCAGAATTAGACGAGGATATATAGCTCGAAGGCGTAGAACAAAAATTCGTTTATTTGCATCAACCTTTCGGGGGTCTCATTCAAGACTTACTCGAACTACTACTCAACAGAAAATCAGAGCTTTGGTTTCGGCGCATCGGGATAGGGGCAAGCAAAAGAGATATTTTCGTCGTTTATGGATCACTCGGATAAATGCAGTAATTCGTGATAATAGGGTATTCTATAGTTATAGTAGATTAATACACGATCTGTACAAGAAGCAGTTGCTTCTTAATCGTAAAATACTAGCACAAATAGCTATATCAAATAGGAATTGTCTTTACATGATTTCCAATGAGATCATCAAATAAAAAGATGGGAAGGAATCCGCCGGAATGATTTAAACAGAGTTCCCCGGAGAATGAACTCCGCTCCGGGAAGGTAGAATCGAAATTTTATAAAATATGATAAAATTAAAATAAAAAAAAGTAGTAAAAAAGAACGAACACGTTTCAATAAAAAAAAGATTTATCTCGATTTTTTTTCTTATGGCGCGACAATAAAATCTGGATTCTCAGATTTTTCGAACAAAACATCAATCTGAGTTTGAATTCGTATTGGAATTTTGATTCAATTGAGGAGTAGGTCTATTTATTTAGATTTATAGTTCTAGAACCCGTAGTTCTAGCAGTAAACTCGGTTCTCTCGAATTGTTTCTCATTATTAAGAAAAGGTAACGAAGATAAAATACGAGCTTGTTTTATAGCAATAGTAATTAATCGTTGTTGTTTCAAGGTCAATCTATTTACTCGTCTAGATAAAATTTTTCCCTGTTCACTAATAAATCGACTAATTAAACTCATGTTTCTATAATCAATTCGATCCCCCGATCCAATTGGGGGCAAACGCCTACGAAAAGATCGCTTGGATTTAAGAAAAGGTCGCTTGGATTTATCCATGGTTTATTCCTTATCTATCCTATTTCTTAATTCTAATTCATTTTGGATCCGACCGAAATAGGATTTTGTTTGTTTATATTTGTTTCTATTAAAATAATTTTTATACTATTTTTATACTAATTACTAATATATAATATATTTTATTATATAATATTAGTTGTATATTATGTTATTATTATAATATGTTTATATATGTAATGTAGTTTTTTCCTGTTCTTGGAAGGGTGGCACACATGCGTTTCGTTCGATCTATTTCTTTATCTCTCCATGAATCGTATGTTTGTAACAATAGGGACAGAATTTTCTCAATTCCAGTCGACTAGGCGTATTGTGTCGATTCTTTTGAGTAATATATCTGGAAATGCCCAGTGATTCCTTATTAACACCGTTTCGGACACAACTGGTACATTCCAAAATAACTCTTACTCTGACATCTTTACCCTTGGCCATGAACCTCCTTTGGATTTTTGATTTACTGAACTCTTCTCTTCCATTTTCGATCCGAAGCGAAGAAGAAGAAAGGAAAAAAAAAAAGAGAAGTTGCTAACTCGAAATCCAATTATAAAAGATTTCGTTGCAATTGCAATCAATAGAATAATAATAAGTAATACAATGATTTCTAACTATCAATTATTTATAATCCGAATACAGTATTTCATTTAAGTATCTTGTATGATTTTGTTGCCCTAAACCCACATTTATATTTTCGTTCTCCTTCTATTAATATGAATTTAATTGGAGCCTGAACCCGAATTTCGTTGAGATTGAATCAACTTTTATTCTTTCTCTTCCCTCCCTTATTCTAAAAAATTGAAAAAATAAAAAAGAGTGGGTATTAGTCACAGATAATTTATTGTATCTCTAATCTTCTTCACCCCTTCCCATGTCAATAACTAGAATGAAAAAAAGGGGAATGTCAACGCATCTGGGAATAAACGATTGATCTCTATCAATAGACCTGCTAAAGACCCGAACCATAGAGTACTTAGCACAGGTGCCACGGAGAGATATGTTTTTAGATCTCGCATTGAAAATCCTCCTTCTTTATTGTAATACATATATGATCAGATGCATATGTAGTTAATTAAGGACCACTTGTATATTTGTACGCGGAATCCCTAACTAAAATTGATATGTAGAATGATTCGATAGATGATATTTTCCTTTTTTTTCTTAAAATAGAAAAAAGACGTCCCCTTCTTCCGGAGCATTACCAATAAATATTCCTTTATTTATTTTTATACGGTGGGTTTCATATGTATATAATTCTTTTCTTTTATTATATGTTATATGAAACCAAAAAGAAGAAATGGCAAGAGAAATTGTATATCAATGGAGGAAATAACGATGTGGAAAACAAGAGGGGGATTCTTTACAATGACACTATAGACCAATTGAAAGGGATGTAGCGCAGCTTGGTAGCGCGTTTGTTTTGGGTACAAAATGTCACAGGTTCAAATCCTGTCATCCCTACTTATTACTTCTCCTCTGGGCAGTAACGAGGGATCAATTGAGATCGATTAAATTGGAATACATAATTTTTTTTATTTTATGATATTATATGCATGCAAAATGTATTGGGGTACAAAAAGAATCCTTTTCTTTACAGTCTTATTTATTGTGCTAAGAAAGCGCTCTTAGTTCAGTTCGGTAGAACGCGGGTCTCCAAAACCCGATGTCGTAGGTTCAAATCCTACAGAGCGTGATTCAGTTTTTGTTAGGTCGAATTACAATGAAATAACTTCACTAAATTGAGCAGCAATCTAAATTTGACCTCCTGTGAATTAAAAAAGGAGGAGGTCAATCAAAAAAAAGATGTTAATTAATCAAAGGTCCAACTGATCACCGCGTCTGTATTGTAAATATGCAGTTACGAATAATCCAGCCAAAGT